CTGCCCACATCAAATGACCCAAAAAATCACTTAGTGTTTTGAAAACACTTAGTCTAACTTAACTTAATTTGATAAAGAAAGAAGTCAAAACAAATTGACAATAGATTATTAGCAGTAACCTAACAAATTCCTTCAATACCCCCAACGGACATAACCCAACAAAACTTCCCCTAAAAAACCAATACCCAACAAAAGTAAAAAAATAAAATAATAAACAAATTTAGAAAATAATAATCCCTGCTCCGGCATTTTTAATAACAAAGAAATCTCCAAATCAAATATAACGAAAAAAACCAAAAGAGAGAAATAAGTAAAACTAAAACAATTAAATCTCAAAGAGGTAGAACAAAACCCACACTCATAAGGCCTTCCCCAACATAACCCCCCAACACTAGACTTATTAAATAAGCCAGAAGTAAAAAAAGATATTACCAAAAACAAAAGACAAAATATAAATAAACCAAAAAATAAACTAAACATCCAACCCCACAGTGCAAAAACACATCACAGGGGTAAGAACCCTGCACTTAAATTAGATATATGAGGAAATATACCAACGAAACACGAGTCCTAAATTTACTATATCAAAGTAACCTGCAAATAGCAGCCCTATTGGCTCCATCTAACTTCCTGATAAAGGTCCTCTAATCCCCAAAACTAGTATTCTAAGCATAAACTAAAATCAGAAAATACGTTTGTAGAACTAAATCCTTCTTAACGTTAACAGCATTACGATTTACCATATAATCTATACAAACAAAATTTAAATAACAACTGAAAAAAGCATCAATATTAAAATACACAGCCCCACAGACCAAAAAAATTTAACAAAATAATCATATCGAACCCGCGGTAACGTAGCACGAGCCCACATAAAAAATAAAAGATGAAAGGGAACAACAATTGCAGACAAAAACCCCCCACCAAACAAAATCACCCCCCCAAGCCATGAAAATATAAATATAATAATATACTCACAAGCAAAAAGACATGTAAAAAAAATACCACTATACTCAGTGTTAAAACCACTAACCAACTCCCTCTCCGATTCAGCATAATCAAACGGAGTACGGTTAGTCTCACATAATATACACACCAAAAACAAAAAATAACAACAAGGATATAAAAGAATACTAATTCACCCGGCACCCCAATAATCAACTAAATTATAACCACCATAACACAAAGCACAAAAAACCACCAAACACATAAAACAGGCCTCAAATCTAATAGAACCAAAAGCAGAACGCATCGCACCAAGCATAGAATACTTACTATAACTACCCCAACCGGCACACAATAAAGCATAACTTCCAAAAGAAGTAATAACCAAATACCAAAGTATAGAGTACCCCATACCGCAATAGCCGTAATAACCCCCCAAAAGAACACAATAAAAAACCACTATTAACACTAATAAATAAACACCCAACATAGAAACATAACTACGACTCTGAAAGCCATACACCTTATACTTCACAACCAACTTAAGCAAATCAGCAAACCTTTGAAGCAACCCCATCACCCCCACCTTATTGGGTCCCTTACGAATCTGAGCATAACCCAAAATCTTACGTTCACCCAAAATAAAAAAAGCTATCACCAAGAGACTAATTAACAACCCAACAAAACCAGTAAAAAGCATAAAAATCATAGCAACTTAGCCCAAGCTTCCTCTGGTTAGACAAACCAATATTCTCCAAATAAACTAAAGTTACCGAAATAACAAAGGGAAACTCCTCCTTCGAGACGCAAACCCGATATTCTTAATAAAATACATTGTTTCCGTTCCTAGACCCCATAACAAAGCCACTCAAATGGTTCTTTTACGTGTAAAGTAAATATTTTAAAATAAAATACATTGCAAAAAACTAGCCTAACATCAACTTTTAAAAGTACTCGACAAATAACTATCCCCCGCTAACTTATATAAAAAAAACTGTTCAGAAAGACTATACACAGACCAAATTAAAAGAATATAAACAGAAGAATAAACAATACCCAAACACACCCTCAACTTATAAAATAAAGGCAAAGATAAGGGGGTCACCAAAAACAAAAAACAAAAAACCCAAAATCTCTCCTTTACCCCCTCAACACTACTTAAATATAAAAAATAACACACGCAACAAGAGGCCCAAAAAAAATAATAGCAGTATATAAAACTTGATAACATAAAATCTGTACAAAAACAAGCAACTAAAAGAGTCGACACAGAAGATAAGGAAATATGGCATCACACATACTCTCAACTTGGGCTACAAACCCAAAATAGCAGGGAACACAATAGAATCGTAAAAAAACAGTCAACATATAAAAATATTAATAAAACACCCCCCGACTGAAACAAAAAACTAAAAAACAAGACGGGAAACTTTAATATAACACTTAACAGAAATATAAACCCTCATTTGCTCCCCACAAAAACAGTATAGACCCAAAACATAAAAGGAAATAAACCCAACTTTATAATAAAACCAATTAATATAAAAAAGTAAAGCTCACTAAATAAAACACCCCTCAACAAAAATGCTGACGAAACACCAGCCATAATTATATACACCATCAGGGAGTTATAAAATTTAAACCCGGCCCCACGATAAAAAAGACAAGGAACCGCAGACAATCCGGCCAACTCTAAAAAAACTCAAAACCCTAATAATGAGTCAACAAACCCGCACAAACCACAAAAAATTAAGGATAGCACAAAAGAAAACGTAATCAAATCAATATGTAGCCGCATCAACATATCAACTTTAATGGTCAACAGAAAAAGATAATATACTAGTCACGATAAATCAATGAACTAATGCCACAAACAATTCATAAAAAAAAACCACACAAAGCACAAAAAATCAACCCCAACTAGCAAAACAAAAACCCCCCACAGCAACAGCACCAAAACAACCCAAACTCAAATTTATAAAAGGACGAAATATTAACACGAATGGACGTATAATATAGCTGATGGTCTCTGCACAACAAACCAGGGGACAAATATAAAGAGGAGTTCCCACAGGAACAAAACTACTAAAAAATTCCCGCGGGTTTGTCCACAAACGAGTTAAAAACAGCGAAATAAAACAAAAAAACACATAACAGCACAATACAACCACAAAAAAGAAAGGAGAATAACTATAGGGAAAACGATAACCTAAAAATAAGACCAAAACCCCCCCTAATATCACTAAATAGTAATATGAAAACAAACCCAATATACGATTATACAATAAACTAACCAACCTTGAATAATGACTAAACATTAGAAACATAATTCAGCAGAATGTAAAATTACATATTAAGGGGACATGAACCCCACAGTTTATACTTAACTTATCCACCTCTCTAACCCAAGTTATCTTCAGTGCTTCAAACTAACGCTTTAATTATAAGCTAAGAGAAAAGTAGACCACGAGTCCCCCTTATAACCAAAATATAGCGTGCCCCACAACACCTTACTAAACTAAATATATAAAACACCTAAGTAACACCAAAAACACAAATATAAAAACAAAAACCCAAAACTAAATACTGCAAAGCTACTACCCTCAAAAGACTCACCACGAATTAAAATATGACCGCATAAAATCAAGGGCACCAACCCGGCACAAAACAAATAAAAACACCAAAAACAAAGATAAACAAATGAAAACGTTGAAGAAGACAGCACAAATACCTCGCAGAAAAACTGAATGGTGGGGGGGAAAGAACACAATGAAAGCAACCCGAATACAATAACCAGAGTTGTATAAACCCCTCCAACACCAGACTTTAAAAGAACCAAATTACGTGTATTTATGGCATCATAAAAGAATCATAAAAACCCAAACACCAGCCCAGCACTTAAACCGTGGCCTAAACAATAAAAAAAGGATAAATTTATACCCGATCAATCGCAAACAAAAAAACCCAAAAAGGGTATCAAGATATGAGATAATCTCAGAAAAGCTAATCACCGCTTTCCATCTAACTCCCCGGAAGCCGTAACTAAAAAGAAAACACTAAAAATACAACACAAGTATAAATAACCAATAAAATTACCAGAGAAAACAAAAGGAGTACAACGATAAATACCAAGAATACCCAACTTCATAATGTAACCCCTTAAAAACATTGAAACAATCCTAGTAGCTTCGGCATGAACTATAGGCAACCAAGTATGAAATGGAAATAACGGAACCTTAGTAAAAAATATAAAGGCTAAAGCAACGTATATAAAAATGTAATCACTATAAAAACTCCATAAACTAAAAAAGACACTACCTTTAACATAGGATAAATATAATAAAATCAAAATTAAAGGCAGACTCGTAAACAACAAATAAACAGAAAAATATCAACCCGCTATAAAACGCTCAGAATAAGGAGAATCACAAAAAATTAAATATAATAAGGGAAGCATAGAAAGCTCATAAAAACACCAAAATAAAATTGAATGGTTACAACAGAAACACAAGAACCTAAAAATTAATCTTAGTCCAAGGAAAAAAATGCTACGTCCCCCCCCTACACGACAAAAGGTAGAGAAAAGTCTATACACCCCCAGAAAGAATATTAATAAAATCAAATAAAAAGAAACAGAATCAAATATAAAATAACCTTTACCAACAGTAACAGAACCAAGTACACCAACACCGACTGAATACAATAAGGGAATAACAAACAGTAAAGAAAAGCCTAAAAAGAAACCAAATCCAATGAATTTGTACACTCTCATACCCGTGTTAAAACAACAAGACCAACAATAACTTCAACAGTTGAAACAACCATCAACGCAATAAATAAAACATGTCTATCAAATAAGCCAAGTAATAAACTGAATAATAGCAATAACACTTTAAAGTTCTCTAAAATAATCAAACAACTAAGAAAACGAGTTAGAGACAAAATAAACCCCAAGAAAACCATTATAAACAAGAAGAAATATAAAAAAACCATATACTTATCCTAAAAAAATACTAAAACCCAACTTAGTATAACTCGATCAAAATAGCTTATAAATAAACATAAAAGCTACAGCACCAACCGAAAATAACTGACAAATACCCAAATAAGGGTACTCAGGGTGACATGAGCCTAAATAAGTCAACCCAACAAAAAGACAAACGAAACTCCAAAAAATCACCTGTCGAATAACAAAATATGAACTAGAGTCTTTAAAAGTTGGGACCCACATAAAAAATAATAATCTAGCCACCAACACTAGACCACCTATCTTAGACTCAACAGAACGAAGCATAGCATAATAAATCAAAAAATATCACTCAGGCTTTATAGACACCGGAGTCACCAGAGGATCAGATTCTAGATAACCCTCCGTATCTACCACCAAATCAGGAACCAACCACATAAATCCAACCAAAATACAGCATAGAACGACCAAACAAAAAAAATCCTTAGTGGTGAAATAAGAGTGGAAATAAACAACATCCCCATACCCAAAAGAAGAAAATAAAGGGTTATTGGACCCGGAAGAATGCAAATAAAAAAGATGCAAAATCATTAAACCTAAAATTACAAAACCTAAACAAACATGAGCTGAAAATACACGAACCAAAGTTACTTTGGTTACAGAAAACCCCCCCACCAAATACTTAAACACCGTAGGACCGACTAAGGGAATACTCTCGGCAATAGCCGTCAAAACAGTAGCAGCCCAATATGACATTTGATGTCAAGGTAAAATATAACCCAAAAAAGCCTCGGCCATAGTTAAAAGATATAAAATAAACCCCACTTTCCATACCCCCTTCTTAGTATAACTTGAATAATATAAGGCACGTCCCATATGAACAAAAAACAGGACAAACAAAATACTAACCCCCCAAATGTGTCAATAGCGCACTCCCCAAGTAAAAAAAGAATCTTTTCTCAAATCCATAACACAACGAAAACTTAATCTTGAATCAGCCACATACAAAAGTGAAAGAATCACACCAGTGATTACCTGAACTACCATAAAAGCCGAAATCATAAAACCACTACATCAATAATAATTAAGAGAATAATTAGTAGGCAAATCAACCACATTACGACGCAACAACAAAACCATTTCTTTACTGATACAAACACGCAGAGTAATCAACAAAACCACAATTTGCCAGTTTAAATAACCTATCAGTAAAACAAACATAAACACAAGCATAAACCAATAATCAGATATAATCAACAAAATGTCAATACCAAGTAACTAAAGTACAACGATAAGCCCCGGCTGAAGCCACCCCCAAAAATAAAATTATAGATAAACCAATAACACCCAAGAAAACGTGTATAAAATGTAAACCCACAGTGCAAAAACAACTGGCATAAAACCTGCTGTCAGTTAAATTAATAAAAACTTCTTTAAACTCAAACAACTGAAGCAAAACAAACCCCATCCCCAACACTATCGTCAACAAAAGTAATATCCAAGAAAAAGACCAAGGCATAATATGATGAAACCCCGTTATACTAATACTAGAGCCCAACAACAAAAAACAACCCAAAAAGGGTATCTCCAAAGAACTAGATAAGCTAATAAAGGAATTTTTATCAAACCAAAAACAACAAACCAAAAGACTACCAAATGCTATAACCTCACTAAGAATAAATAACCAAAATGCAGATTCATAATGAAAATCTCAATTCAACAGATCAAATCAAAAGAATAATAAAGAAAAACCGACTAGGGGCAGTACAAATAATAAATAATTCAACTTCCACAAAAAACAACCCACCAACACTAGACCAAATAAAAAAGATTTAAAAATAGGAAGAAATGACACCCTTATATTATCTAAACAAATAGATCCCCACTTTGGAAAAGTGATATAATATAACTTATACTAATAATATACAGAACCACTATCCCATCCAAATGTTAGGTATAGTGTATACACCACTATCCCATCCAAATGTTAGGTATAGTATATACAGAACCACTATCCCATCCAAATGTTAGGTATAGTATATACACCACTATCCCATCCAAATGTTAGGTATAGTATATACACCACTATCCCATCCAAATGTTAATATAATATACAAATCACTAACAATAAGACAATAGATGAGATAAACAGTAAACTTATTAAATTCTTATACAGCAAAGTTAGGGGGTAATGGGTTCCCCTACCTAATAAAGTTATAACTTCCTTATCCCAACGATAATAAAACTCGCTTAGAATAACAGTTATATTACAAAATAGTTCAAAAGCATATTCGACTAATTTGTCACTACCAAATAATGAACTCCTTCATCAAGTAAGGATAACTCTATTGTATAAATAGTAAGAAAATATAAAAGCCACGATTTGAAACAATATTAATAAAGTAGTAACTCAATAAAAACCAATAAAATTTTCATCAAGAGTACCCCCAGTAAAATAATTAGTAATTAACCATAAATAAACCATAGCACCCCTCCCGCATAAAAAGTAAACTCCAGAGCTTAACCTAATCTTTACATTAACTAAAATTGAACATAAACGGAAAGAGTAGAAGTAAGATAAAAATACACAAAATAATACAACCACAAAAAAGAGACAATTGATAAAAGAGCTAAAACCGGAAAGTAACATGTGCTTGGTGAAAAAGACCCCTATAAAAGGAACACCTGATAAACCCAGTATGATAGAGTATAAACCAAATAAACCCCAGCGTCCATATAACAAACTTGAATAGACACAATTCCTGGCCTGTGATCCACCAGAACCTCTCATAACGTCCCCAACCATCATAAACAGTAAACACTTAGAAACCCCATGACTCACTAACTGAAATAAAGCCAAAATTAAATCCCCGTATAAAACATAAAAAACACACCAAGCAATTTTATTACAGGTGGATAGAGCCACAATCTTCTTTAAGTCAAGAAAAAAAAAACAACACACACCCGTAATAAATATAGTAGTTAATAAACACAGATAAAATATAAACGCCCCGTTATTGGTATATAATAACAGGTCGTAACGCATCATAAATCAAACCCCGGCGGCAACCAATGTTGATGAATGCACCAAAGAACTCACGGGGGTTGGGGCACGCATTGCCTCTAGTAACCAACTAATAAAAGGAAATCTAGCACTCTTAGTTATTACAATAAAAAAAAACAATGCACATAGTATAAATTCACTTGCCCCCCCTCAAAAATATAAACCAATTAATAAAAAAAGACAAACGTCACCAAAACGAGAAGAAACCAAAGTAACAACAGAAGAACGAAGTCTCAGATAACTTAAATAAAATAAAATTAAAAAATACCTAACTACCCCCAAATACTCCCAAAAAACAAGAGTAGTCAAAAAATCACCAGTTACTACAAGGCTAGCCATCACACCAACAAAAACTACAATAATCTTATTTAAATCAAACCCACAAATACTATAACCAAAGTAGTGGTGGGTATAATTTAGTACATAATAAAAACAAAAACCAAGCATTAATCACACAAAGATGGAAACAACATCTACAACCCCAAACAGACTTCATAAGCCACCCCCACAAAATAAAAATTTAAAAACAGTAACCCCCCAAAAAGACCAAGCATAACACAATATGGAAAAAATCACAACAAAACAAACACACAACATTAATAACATCTAAAGCATACGGTGAAATATCACCAATTCTATGGCCGTAACATAGACTTATACTATGCCGTCATAAACAAATATAGTGATTAGGAATAATTTCCATAATTAACGCTTAAAGCTAACTCATAAACTTCTGACATAACCACAGCCAGTCAGTATTGTTAATAAAAACAAACATTCTGATTTCAAATCAAAAGCACCTAAGTGTTACTGACAAAGTAAAAAAGCTTAACAGCTGTAAATTAGTCCTAAACCAACCCCATAAAAATCTCTGGCATTTTTACATATTTTAGTGTCCCCCCGTTTACAAGACCCTTTAAAATAAAAAAATCAACCACGCTTTAACACCCTTCTACAATTGATTTTTTATAAAGATGTCAGTGATAAATACGCCCTCTTTATAAAAAATCAATTGTAGAAGGGTGTTAAAGCGTGGTTGATTTTTTTATTTTAAAGGGTTTATAAAATATATAAATATTACACCTTTTGACCTGACCAACTCAATTAGTTTTACAAGGATTTACAATCCAATGCATTATACAATATGCTAGATCAGAAAATAATTAACGATAATAACCACCCTTAACACTCATGATGAAACTTAAAACAAAAAACCCAAACAACAGAGCCAAACACATACAAATATAAAAATAACCCTCTGCTAAGGTACACAAATTAAAACTAGACTCATATTTCGTAAAACTAAAATATACAGAAGCACCTAAAACAACCGCTCCCACAAGAACTAATGAAAAAAGCACAACTTCCAAATTTCAATAGGGCACAACACTAGTATTTGGTCTATAAACAGAAACAAAGACAAACAGAATATACACCCCCCCTATATAGACTAAACAAAAGAGTAACGAGTATCAACTAAAACCCAAACAAGTATAAACCACAAAACAAGAAATCAGAGAATTCAAAACTAATAGCAAACAATAGTATACGGGATGTTTAATCAAACAAAAGAAAACTAAACCAACAAAAAACAAAACAAAACACGAAATTACTAATAAACTTACCATCATAACACCCTACCTGGTAAATACCTCCTACAGCACGAAAAGCTGTTATGCCCACAAATACAACAAGATAGAAAATATTACTTTATGACCTCAATTACAATAGGCATATAACCATGACCAACCCCACACAACTCACTACAATACCCAACAAAAACACCATAACGATCAGGCACAAAAAATAATGATTTAATACGACCTGGTATTGCATCCATCTTTATCTGTAGTGAGGGTACAGCAAAGGAATGAATAACATCCTCGGACACGACCAAAAAACGATACACAACTCCATAGTGTAACGGCAACGGCTTATCCACCTGGAACCCGTCCTTACACATAAAGGAATCAAAAGAACCCTCAGAAAAATCATAACTTCAGTACCACTGACGTCCTATAACCTTGATAGTTTCCTGAGACAAATCTTTTAAACCAGCGGTAATAAATTTAACATTTAAACTACAAAGCACCAAAACAATCAACGTGGGCACAATAGTCCACAATAACTCAACAGTCTGTTTATCAGAACCAAAATTTATACTCCCCCCGCCAGAAACTTTTCAATATAGCATTATAAAGACAAACACCACTATAAAAACACAAAGGGCAACAACATAACAAACTATATCGTAATAAAGTAAAGAAAATTTCATTACAGCTGCTATCAAAGCATAACAGCAATTAGCCCCAGATTCATCTGGGGCTACCTTGTTACGACTTACCTCAAAAATATCGAGGGTGACGGGCGGTGTGTACCTGAGCTAAACCACCTTCACACCAACAAACTCATTTAGTATTACTATCAAGTCCTAAAACATAAACCATTACAGGTATTAAAGTTTATAAATGTAACGCATGAAAACCCCAACATGCAGCACATAGACTTAGCTTAAATATTAATACACAAATTCAAGCAACTAAGCAATAATATTCAACCAGATATACACCAACATAGTTGGGGTAAATTAATAGGCGGATCGTCCTTTAAAACACACCTTCCCCTGACCGGAATAACTCACTGCCAAACTATTTTAGTTATAAAACTAAGTTCAATTAAATAATTAGTTACGGGGGTCTCTAATCCCCCTCACTACACAATTACTTACCACTGCAAGAGATAATAGTAACAAAAACAAAAAAATTTCACCTAAATTTATTCCTAACTACCCCCAAACAAAAACCACAAAAAAGCAGAGAAAACAGAATAACCGCGGATGCTGGCACTGTGCCTGATCCCCTCTATATTAAGGCCCTTAATAAAGCTTACGCTTAAATAAAATATTAATCGCTAATCAAATAGAGCACTCATGATACCCAAAGAATAACAAACCAAATTTATGCGATTCACCTTAAACCCCTTCCTACTGCCATAGTTAAACAGATAAAACCCAGAATAAATACTATTCGCACCAGTATTTGCAATACTAGGACCCTAAGGCAATGGGTTTACCAAAATAACCCGCAATCCTTTCGTACTAACGAATTAGAACAACAGATAAGAACCGACCTGGCTCACGCCGGTCTTAACTCAACTCATGGGGGTACCTACGGTCGAACAGACCGAAACTCCTAACAACTGCGCCAGAACATTTAACCCAAGTCAACATCGAGGTAGCAAACAGTTTAATCGATAAGACCTCTAATAAACTATCACTCTGTTATCCCTAGGGTAACTTAAACCTGTAACCCCACTTCAGGGGGTCAAAAAGCAAATAAAATATTATCACTTGCCCCAAGCAAAAATTTAAAGATCCTAGGGTCTTTCCGTCTAGTTAAACTACGCAAATTCTGAATTCGCGCCATTAAATTCACTTAAAATTCTCATGTTACTCACAACCACGTCAAACCATTCAGACAAGCCCCCATTTAAAGGGCAATTAATTATGCTACCTTCGCACAGTCAAGGTACTGCGGCCATTTATAACACATAGAGCAGGTACTACCATATAAAATAACCTATGGAAATGTTTTTAATAAACAGACGGGATGAAACTGAGACACATAAAAACTAATATAATTACTTATTAAATGATACTTTATCAAGTCTAATTCAATAAAAGGGGTCACCAAAAATAATCTATCTTCACAGCCTCGCACCGCGATTATAACATACTCTATAAAAAGAGGTAACTTTAACCCTAACCTAACACAGCAAACAAAACAGATATACTTACCTATTTGATCTCATCACCAAATAAGTTTATAACTACTTAAACCCCCAAACAGTTATAAAGTTTGACGACTCATTTATCACCTCTAACATCAAATTTTAACACTCACTACTCGCGTTATTAACTTCCTAACCAACTTGATACTAGATCCAAACTTTTCGGTCTATAGCCCATATACTAACCACATCCATATAGCATGATGCAAAAGGCAATTAAAACCAATCAACCCAATTAAAAGTTCCACCAAACAGGCTTAAAGGTCAAAACACCCTACCCCTGATTTACAAAATCAATATTCTAAACAATAAACTAAAAAGCCAATACAGAATAATCAACAAATAATCCGCGCACAAAAAAATTACTGTGATAAGGCACTGGCGACCAACACAGATTAAGCAAAGTTGAAGAACTACCATAATAACCTATAACAACATTCTTTTTAGCTAAAGACTCCCATAAAATAAAAATAAAAAAGCAACCACTAAAGGCAGAAACAAAAGAACCTATTGAACAAAGCATATTAACTCAAGCGTACCCTGACTCATACACACAAACACGCCGAGGTAAACCACAAATACCAAAATAATGCATAGGGAAAAAACACAAATTAAAACCCACATTTGATACTATACAATGACACTGTAACAAATACTTATTCAGGCTAACCCCTGTGATAACAGGCCATCACCAAACAAAAAATATAATAATCCTAATATAAGAACCCAAAGACATAACATAATGAAAATGAGCCACCACAAACCACGTGTCATGCAAAATTTTATCCAACACACAAGCAGAAAGAATTATACCAGTAACACCACCCATAGTAAACAACACAATAAAAGATAAAACCCATCAAAACACAGGCTCACGCAACGAAACACGACTATTTAAAATCATATAAAGCCAAGAAAACACCTTTATACCCGTGGGAACCCCAATAATCATGGTCACAGAACTAAAGAAAACAGCAGTCTTCACATCCAACCCCACAGTAAACATGTGGTGGCCCCAAACCACGCTACCTAAACACACTATAGAAAACATAGCAAACAGTAAACCATAAAAACCAAAAGTATCATATGAACAACCTAATTTACTACACACATGACTTACCATACCAAAACCAGGCAAAATCAATACATAAACTTCCGGATGCCCAAAAAACCAAAACATATGTTGAAACAAAACGGGATCACCCCCACCCAAAGGATCAAAAAAAGCCGAACCAAATTTACGATCAAACAACAACATTGTAATAGCAGCAGCCAACACAGGAATAGTTAACAATAAAAGAATAGAAGTAAATAAATAAGATCACAACAAAATAGAACTACGAGACACAAAATTATCAACAAAAGCCGAATAAAGAGTACATATAAAATTTATAGAACCCAACAAACTAGAAAGACCAGCCAAATGTAAAGAAAACATCAAAAGATCGACACCACGACTATCGCTAAAAAGAGAAGAAGAAAGGGGGGGATAAAAAGTCCACCCTATACCAGCACCCAAACACATACTCAACACAAGAAATAAAATAGAAGGAAAAAGCAACCATGCTCTCAAGGCTTTCAACCGAGGTAAATTTAAATCTGGTAAACCGGATAATAAAGGAATCAAATAATTACCAAAACCCCCAATCAACACGGGCATCAAAAAAAAAAAAATCATAATAATACCATGATTAGTTATCAAAAATTTATAACAGTCCGAAGAAATTACATTAAAATAAGGCTCAACAAAATTAACACGTATCATTACCCTAAAACTCAACCCAACAAAACCCGATCATATCCCAATTAAAGTATAAATCATACCTACACGCTTATGATCTAGCGTAAAAAGCCAACTAAAAAAACTAAACTTAGCCAT